TATTAGTACTATAGAGTGTAATTAACCAGGAAATAGTTTAATATAGAACTCTAGCTTTGGGGGCTAGGAGTAGGAATTTAAGTTTTCTTTTTCTGAGCAGTAGGGAGGGCTAATTCTCCGACCTTTGGTTTACAAGACCAATGCTCTTTTCTGAGCTACTAGTGCAAGTTATTTAAATATTTTATTTTCTAAGAAACCAGTGAGTGGTATAAGAATCAGGAAAATGGAAAAGTAAAGTATTGATGCGAATTGTCCGATTGTAATATAGGGGTCTTCTACGGGTATTCCTCCAATTCATGTTAGGATTAGTACATCTGCTACGAGAGTTCAGAATAAGAATTGCGATAGAGGGCGGAAGGTTAATGAGCGGTGTTTTGAGGTATGGAGTAGAGGAACAATCATTAATACTAGGATTGAAAATAAAAGGGCGAGAACTCCCCCCAATTTATTAGGGATAGAACGGAGAATTGCGTATGCGAACAAAAAGTATCATTCTGGTTTAATATGAGGGGGGGTTACTAGGGGGTTGGCTGGAGTGAAATTATCGGGGTCTCCTAAAGCATTAGGATAAAATAATGCTAGTGATGTTAGTAGTGATAATATTATAATAAATCCCAATAGATCTTTATAAGAGAAGTATGGGTGGAATGGGATTTTATCTACATTAGAATTTAAGCCAAGTGGGTTATTTGAGCCTGTTTCATGTAAGAAAATTAAATGTAGTATTACTACTGCTGCAATGATAAAAGGTAGCAGGAAATGGAATGCGAAAAATCGTGTTAGGGTTGCATTGTCTACTGAGAATCCACCTCAAATTCATTGGACTAAGGTGGGACCTACATAAGGAATGGCTGAGAGTAGATTAGTGATTACTGTTGCACCTCAAAATGATATTTGTCCTCATGGGAGGACGTAGCCAACGAAAGCAGTGGCTATGACTAATAGTAACAATATAACTCCTGTATTTCAAGTTTCTTTGTACAGGTAGGAGCCGTAGTAAAGTCCTCGACCGATGTGGAGATAAATGCAAATAAAGAAAAATGAGGCGCCGTTAGCGTGTAAATTGCGGATTAATCAGCCGTAATTTACGTCTCGGCAAATATGAGTGACGGAAGAGAATGCTATTGAAATATCTGCAGTATAGTGTATAGCTAAGAAAAGTCCTGTAATGATTTGGACTCCTAAGCATAGTCCTAAGAGGGATCCAAAATTTCATCAGGTTGAGATGTTTGTTGGGGCGGGAAGATCAATTAGTGCATCATTTACGATTTTTAAAATGGGGTGTGATTTACGTAAGCTCACCATTAAGTTCTTGTAGTTGAAAAACAACAGTGGTTTTTCAGCCCACCGGTTTTGGTTAAAGTCCAAATGAGAATTATGACTTTTATTATATATATTGCGTTGTTGGTTATAGTTGTGGGATTAGGGGCAGTGGTTGCCCACCCTTCTCCTTATTTTGGCTCGCTCACTTTAGTAGTGGTGTCGGGTGCGGCTTGTGTTGTATTAATTGTGTATGGCGGAACTTTTTTAGCTCTGGTTATGTTTTTAGTATATTTAGGGGGGATATTAGTAGTGTTTGCTTACACTACGGCCTTGGCTGCCGATTCTTTTCCATATACTCTAACCTACGGGGATGTTATGTTATATTGGACTTTATATATAGGGCTTTCATTAATTTGTTATGTTAAGTGCACAGTTGTAGGGGTTGTTGAGGGTTGAGATTTATTTGAGAATTGAGAAGAATTTGGGATTTTTGAGTCGGATGTGCGTGGGATGGCATTGATGTACTCTGATGTAGGTTCTTTACTGCTTATTGGCGGGTGAATGCTTTTGTTGACGTTGATTGCTGTGTTAGAACTTTGTCGCGGGAACAGTCGTGGAGCTCTTCGAGCAGTTTAGGTCATGATAGTATAGATGAAGGCTGTTGTGAGTAGGGCGATAGTAAAACTTATTAGATGAAGTTTGATTAAACCTAATTGAATGGTGTTAATGTACTTGGAAAGGGATATGCTTGATTTTAAAATGGCTTTGGGGCCTAGTAGTTTGAATCAGGTTTGGTCGATTAATTGAGACGAAATTAAATGTCCTATTTGAAGTGTAAGTTTTGGGAGCAGGCGGTGGATAGTTAAAGGGAAGAAGCCTAAAAGTGTTGTGAAGTGTAATGGGAGGTGGGATCATAATTTTTTATGTAGTGAGTCGGACTGAGTTAATAGTAGCGCTGTGGTTAATCCTGTTAGTGTAACTAGGATGGCAGTTATTTTTATTGTCAGTGTTATTGTGAGTACTGAAGTTGTCTTAGGAGGAAGAGATATTGTGATAAGTTGTCCAAAAATCAGGCTTCCTACAGCCAGACGTATAAGTGACGTGTTAAGGTTAGGGTCATTTTCGTTAATGGGGGATAAAGAATTAAATCGTGGTTGACCCCCTAATACATAGTATAAAATTCGTAATGAGTAAACTGCAGTGAAAGAGGTAGCGATTAGGGTTATGGACAAGGCACAGGCATTAAGATGGGAGGAGTTTAGTGTTTCGATAATGGCATCTTTAGAGTAGAATCCTGATAAGAACGGAGTTCCGGTTAATGCTAGGCTTCCTAATGTAATGCAGGATGCGGTGAGAGGGGTGAGAAAGTATATACCTCCTATTTTTCGGATATCTTGTTCGTTTTTTAGGCTATGAATGATAACACCTGAACACATAAATAGTATAGCTTTAAAGAAGGCATGGGTACAAATGTGTAGGAATGCTAATCGTGGTTGTCCTAGACCGATTGTGACTATTATAAAACCCAGCTGACTGGATGTTGAGAAAGCAATAATTTTTTTGATATCATTTTGTGTGAGAGCGCAGGCTGCTGTAAATAAAGTAGTTAAACTACCGAGTCACAGGCAGGTTGTTATTGCTGTTTTACTTTGTTCAATGATAGGGTAAAAGCGAATGAGTAAGAAAATGCCGGCTACAACTATAGTACTAGAGTGTAGTAAAGCGGATACTGGTGTGGGGCCTTCTATTGCGGAAGGAAGTCATGGGTGAAGGCCGAATTGGGCGGATTTTCCCGCGGCAGCTAGGATTAATGCCAAGGCTGGTATGGTTATATTTTGATTTTGACTATGGAGAAAAATATCATCTAGTTCTCATGAGTTGGTAGATGCTATTATTCATGCTATTATGACAAAGAGGCCCAGGTCTCCAGCCCGGTTATATAATACTGCTTGTAGGGCGGCTGAGTTGGCATCTGGGCGGCCAAATCATCAGCTGATAAGTAAAAAAGATATAATTCCTACCCCCTCCCATCCAATAAATAGTTGAAATAAATTGTTGGCAGTAACTAAAATAATTATTGAGATGAGGAAAATTAGAAGGTACTTAAAGAATTGGTCGATATTATAGTCTTTTTCTATATATCATAGGGCAAATTGAAGGATTGATCAAGTAACGTAAAGGGCTACGGGTAAGAATACAGCTGCATAGTAATCGATTTTTACACTAGTGTAGATGGTAAAAGTGGAGATGTGGAATCATTCTCAGGTGTTAATTGTAAAATCTGTTCCTGTAATAGTAAGTAAACTAGCAGGGAGGAGGCTTCAGAAGAAGGCTAGTTTTACAGCTTTTATAGTGAAAGAGGCCTTATCATGTTTGGTATTGTAAATAATAATAGGGAGTCCAAGAATGCCTATTAACAGTATGAGTGTTATAGATATAAGACTTGAAATAATAATTTCGGCAATATATTCGGGTTGATTTACCATAGTAACTATTACATGGATTTGCACCAAGAGTTTTTGGTTCCTAAGACCAATGGATAAACTATTATCCTTTAATAGTTTTCAAGTGAGCCTGGGAATTAAACTCAGGGTACAAGAATTAGCAGTTCTTGTTGTTGTCAGACCTCTCTTGGTGGAAAAAAGGATTTTAATCTTTATTTTTAGAATCACAATCTAATGTTTTGGTTAAACTATTTCTACAGTAAAATCAACATGTAATAATTTCTGGTTTAAGGATTAATAATAGTAGCGGTAATAAGTGGAGGGTGATAAGTAAATGCTCTTTGGTGTTTGTAGGAACTAGGGGTGTAATATGTGGTGGAAGGGTTCCTCGCTGTGTGGTTGAAAATATGTGTAATGAGTAAGCTGCTGTGATTAGTGTACCTGCTCCTGTAAAAATAATAGTTCATCAAGACCAATTAAATATACAGACAATAATTGTTAGTTCCCCTATTATATTTGGGAGGGGAGGTAAAGCTAAGTTTGCAAGTGTAAACGAAAGTCATCAAATTGCTATTAAAGGGAAAATAACTTGTAACCCTCGGGTGAGATATATAATTCGGCTGTGAGTGCGCTCATAGTTAATATTAGCTAAACAGAATAATGCCGATGAGGTTAGGCCATGAGCGATTATTAAGATAAGAGCGCCTGAGTATCCTCAGGATGTTTGAGTTATAATTCCCCCTACCACTAGACCCATATGACCCACTGATGAGTAGGCAATCAGGGATTTAAGATCCATTTGTTGAAGACAAACTAAACCTGTTATGATAATTCCTCATAGGGCTAAGGTGATAAATGGGTAAGTTATCTTGTTAGAAATGGGTTCTACAATAGTTGAGATTCGCATTATACCATATCCTCCTAGTTTAAGTAGTACAGCAGCAAGGATTATTGATCCTGCGATTGGTGCTTCTACATGTGCCTTGGGTAACCATAAGTGTAAGCCATACAAAGGTATTTTAACCAGGAAAGCTATAAAGCATGCTAATCATAAAAAATTATGTTGTGGGATTAATGGATAGTAAAATTGGGTCGATGTAAGTGATAGTGATCCTGTTTTGGTTTGGATTATTAATAAGGCTACTAATAGTGGTAGTGAGCTAATAAGGGTGTAGAATAGTAGATATGTTCCGGCACTAAGTCGTTCTAATTGATTACCTCATCGTGTGATGATAATTAATGTAGGGATTAGTGTAGCTTCAAATATAATGTAAAATATGATTAACTCTGTAGAGCTAAAGGCAAAAATTAGGAAAAGTTGCAGAAGGATTAAAAGTGTAATATAGAGGCGTTGTCGGGTGTGGGACTCTGTTTTTATATGGTTTTGGCTAGCGAGAATTATCAGAGGTAAAAGTCAGCATGTTAAGATAAGAAGAGGGGTGGATAGTGTATCGGTTGCTGTATATAACCCAAGCGAAGTTCAGCCTGTTTCTGATATATTCTTAATTCATGTTAGGCTAAGAATAGAAATAATAAAGCTGTAGGATAGTGTTGAGCGTCATAGGTGTGGGAAATTTGAAAGTCAGGTTAGTGGGATGAGTATAAAGGTAGGGGCTAAGATCTTTATCATCGAAGTATGGTTAATGAATTAAGGTTGGCGGCTCCATGGGTTCGAGTAGTAGCAATCAGTAGAGCTAGTCCAGCTCCTGCTTCACATGCTGAAAAAGCTAGTAGGAGCATTGGTGTAGCTATAAAGAGGGTTGTATTGGTTTCTAAAGATCAGATTGCAAGGAGGAGGAATAATGATAATATAAGTCCTTCAAGGCATAGTAAAACAGATAGGATATGGTTACGGTAAAATGTGATACCGCCAAGGCCTATAAAGAATATAATTGAAAAGGTAAATTGTGTAGAAGGCATTAAACAGTTGCAGGATTTAACCACAAGCTTTTGAGTCGAAATCAAATGTTTTTTTTAAACTAACTATTTATTTTGCCCATTCAAGCCCTCCTTGGAGTCATTCATAAATCAGGCCTCCTCCGAGAAGAATAATAAGAATTAGGGTATAGACATAAGGGGTTGTTGCTAATGGGAGTTGATCTGCTCAAGGAAGAGGAAAAAGTAGAGCGATTTCTAGATCAAATAGTAGAAATAGAATTGCAACTAAAAAGAAGTGAAGAGAAAAAGGGAGGCGTGCAGAGCATATGGGGTCAAAACCACATTCATAGGGAGATAGTTTTTGGAAATCAGGTGATATATCAGGTAGAAGGTGTGAGATTAGTATAAGGATTATTGACAGTGCAAGGGTAATGCTGATTATAATGATAAGTAAATTAATTATCTTTCCTTGGATTTTAACCAAGACTAGATGATTGGAAGTCATATGTACTAATTTTGATACTAGAAAGATTAAGATCCTCATCAATAAATGGAGACGTATAGGAATAGTCAAACTACGTCAACGAAATGCCAGTATCAGGCAGCGGCTTCAAATCCAAAATGATGTGTTGGTGTGAAGTGGTAATTGATTTGGCGCAGGAGACAAATTAGTAAAAAGGTGGATCCGATAATGACATGGAGACCGTGGAACCCGGTTGCTACAAAGAATGTGGAACCGTAGACGCCATCTGCAATTGTAAATGGAGCTTCGTAATATTCTAAGGCTTGGAGTACTGTAAAATATATCCCTAATAGGATTGTGAGGAATAATGCGTGAATTGCAGGCTTTCGGCATCCTGCTATAATGCTATGGTGAGCTCAGGTAACTGTTACCCCAGAGGCTAGAAGAACAGCTGTATTAAGAAGGGGGACTTCGAATGGGTTAAGAGGTGTAATGCCTGCCGGGGGTCAGATGCCTCCTAGTTCTGGGGAAGGAGCTAGGCTTGAATGGTAAAATGCTCAGAAGAAGCCGGCAAAGAAGAGAATTTCTGAGACGATAAATAAGATTATTCCATAGCGTAGTCCTTTTTGTACAGGGCCTGTATGGTGACCTTGAAAGGTACCTTCTCGGATTACGTCTCGTCATCATTGGGAAACTGTAAGGGTTAATAAGGCTAGACCTATAGTTATTAAGAGAGTGGAGTTATAGTGGAATCATATTGCTAAGCCTGATGTTAATAATAGTGCGGCAATAGCTCCAGTTAAAGGTCAGGGGCTAGGGTCAACCATGTGATAGGGATGTTTTTGATGGGCCATTATATATTTTCTTGAAGATACAAGCTTAGTAGTAGCACAAATACATATGCTTGAATTATTGCTACGGCAATTTCTAAAATTGAGAGTAATAAAAGTAATGTACCAGTAAGCATAGCTACTAAAGGAATTGTGTGAATTATAGTAAAGACAGCTGTTGAAATTAATTGAATAAGAAGGTGTCCAGCTGTTAAGTTGGCTGTTAATCGAACTCCTAAGGCTAGGGGTCGAATCAGTAGGCTAATTGTTTCAATGATAATAAGGATGGGGATTAATAAGGATGGAGTACTCTCGGGAAGAAGGTGGGCGAATGTGTGAGTGGGTTGTGTGCGAAGTCCAATAATAATAGTAGCTAATCAGGCAGGGAGGGCAAATGCTATATTAAAGGATAGTTGGGTAGTAGGGGTGAATGTATATGGTAGTAGTCCTAGCAGGTTAATAGTAATTAGGAAAATTATTAAAGAGATAATTAGTAATGCCCAAGGGTGGCTTTTAGGACTGAGGGGGGCAAATAGTTGGTGGGTTGAATTATTTAGTAGTTGTGATTGGAGAGTTGAAAAGCGGCTAGTAGTTCATTGTGATGTGGGTTGGAGGAAAGTGAGGCGGGGTATTAGAGTGGCTAAAGTAATTAATGGAATTCCCATATAAATTGGAGTTATAAACTGATCAAAAAAATTTAGGGCCATGGTCAGTGTCAGGGGTCTGGTGAAAAATGTGTTAGGCTTTTAGTTGGGGAGTTTGTAAATTTAAATATAATTACTAGAGGGGGTATTGTGAATATAAAAATTAATCATGAGGATAGTCAAATTATTAGTCATGGGCCTGGGTTGAGTTGGGGCATTTCACTAAGGGTGGGGGGTAGTCACCAATCTTTAGCTTAAAAGGCTAATGCTTAAAACCAAATTAGCTTCTTAGTGATTCGTTTTCGATTATTAGCGTAGTTCAATCTTTAAAGTAATTGAGAGGGATTGATTCAATAACAATTGGTATAAAACTGTGATTTGCACCACAGATTTCTGAGCATTGACCATAGAAAACACCAGTTTGGTTAGTATACAGGGTGGCTTGGTTTAATCGGCCTGGGACAGCATCTATTTTAACTCCTAGGCTGGGAACTGCTCAGGAGTGGAGGACATCTTCAGCGGTAATTAACATTCGGATGGGGGAATTACTTGGAATTACTATTCGATGATCAACTTCTAAAAGACGGAGTTGGCCGGGGGAGAGGTCTTGTGTGGGGATTATATATGATTCAAAGGTTAACTCTTTATAGTCTGTATATTCATAGTTTCAGTATCATTGATGTCCAATGGCTTTAATAGTGATGTGGGGGTCGTTGATTTCATCTATTAGGTAAAGGATTCGTAAGGATGGTAAGGCGATTAGGGCTAGTACAAATGCAGGTAGGATTGTTCAGATGATTTCAATTAACTGTGAGTCTAAAGTGAGTTTATCGGTTAATGTAGTAGATACTATGATAATAATAATGTATAAAACGAGTACGCTAATAAGGAGCACAATTATTAGAGCATGATCGTGGAAATGGAGGAGTTCTTCTATTAAAGGAGATGCTGCGTCTTGGAAACCTAATTGTGAAGGATATGCCATAGGGAGACCCGCAAGGTTTTCACTTGCAACTTTGCCTTGACAAAGCAAGGTAATAATTTTACTAGGGTCTCACAAGAAAGTGGTAGAGTGGTTATATGAATGGCTTGAAACCATTACATGGGGGTTCGATTCCCCCCTTTCTCGTTAATTTAGTGGAGCCCGTAAGAAAGCAGGTTCTTCGAATGTATGGTAAGGTGGGGGGCATCCATGGAGTCATTCAATATTAGTAGAGGTTATTAGTGTGGTTAAGACTTCTCGTTTTGCAGCGAATGCTTCTCAGATGATATATAGGAATATAATGACAGCTACTAGTGAGATTATTGAACCAATGGATGAAACTGTATTTCAGAGTGTGTAGGCGTCTGGATAATCAGAATAGCGTCGTGGTATTCCAGCCAGGCCTAAGAAGTGTTGTGGGAAGAAGGTCAAATTTACTCCTACAAATATTACAAGGAAATGAATTTTTGCTCATACTTGATTCAAAGTATAACCAGTTATTAGGGGGAATCAGTGAATGAATCCTGCTATAATTGCGAATACAGCTCCTATTGATAGTACATAATGGAAATGTGCAACAACATAATATGTGTCATGAAGTACAATATCCAGGGAGGAGTTAGATAATACAATACCAGTAAGTCCTCCAACTGTAAATAGGAAAATAAAACCAAGAGCTCATAAAAGAGGAGTTTCTCATTTAATGTTCCCGCCATGAAGAGTAGCTAGTCAGCTAAATACTTTTACTCCAGTAGGGATGGCAATGATTATAGTAGCAGAGGTAAAGTAGGCACGTGTGTCAACATCTATTCCCACCGTAAATATGTGATGGGCTCAAACAATAAAGCCTAGTAATCCAATTGCTATTATAGCTCACACTATTCCTATGTAACCGAAGGGTTCTTTTTTGCCCGTATAATATGCAACTACATGGGAGATTATTCCAAATCCAGGTAGGATTAAAATGTAAACTTCTGGGTGTCCAAAGAATCAGAATAGGTGTTGATAAAGAATTGGATCTCCACCCCCAGCGGGGTCAAAAAAGGTAGTGTTCAAATTTCGATCTGTAAGGAGTATGGTAATTCCTGCAGCTAGGACAGGTAAAGAGAGAAGTAAAAGGATTGCCGTAATAAAAACTGCTCAGACGAACAAAGGTATTTGGTATATTGTCATCCCTTCAGGTTTTATGTTTAGAACTGTTGTAATAAAATTAATAGCTCCTAAGATAGAGGAAACTCCAGCTAAATGAAGGGAGAAAATTGTAAGGTCTACAGATGCCCCGGCATGGGCAAGATTCCCTGCAAGGGGAGGGTAAACAGTTCATCCTGTCCCAGCTCCAGCTTCTACTGCGGATGAGGCTAATAGAAGAAGAAATGAAGGAGGTAGAAGTCAGAAGCTTATATTATTCATTCGAGGAAATGCTATGTCAGGGGCTCCAATTATTAAAGGGATTAATCAATTACCAAAACCTCCAATTATAATAGGTATGACTATAAAGAAAATTATAACAAATGCATGGGCGGTTACAATCACATTGTAAATTTGGTCATCGCCAAGCAGGCTGCCGGGTTGGCTCAGTTCTGCTCGAATTAATAGGCTGAGAGCAGTCCCTACTATTCCGGCTCAGGCACCAAATACTATGTATAAAGTACCAATGTCTTTGTGATTAGTGGAGAAGAATCAACGTGTAATTATCACAGGTAGGATGGCTGAAAGTTTAGGCGGTGGATTGTAGTCCCATGAATAGAGGTTTAAGTCCTCTTCCTATCAAGCCTTGAGGTGTTCGCATATTAGATTGCAAATCTAAAGGAGCAGAATAAATATCTGCCGGGGCTTCCCCCCCCCCCTCCCCCAAATGGGGGGGGGAAGTAGATAGATGCTCGTGGGTTTGGGCGGTTAGCTGTTAACTAACATTTTGTAGGATCAAGGCCTGCCTATCTAGACTAAGGTTTTAGCTTAATTAAAGTGTCTGTTTTGCATACAGGAGATGTGGATTAATGATCTGCAAATCTTATTCAGGGACTAAGGGGTTTTCACCCTTACTTAGGGCTTTGAAGGCTCTTGGTCTTGTTATCCTAAGTCTCTTTATAGAAGGAAAGAGCTGATCACAGGGGTGAGTGGAAGGAGTATTAAGGAGAATACGATAGTGGTTTTAAGGCTTAATGGGATAAAACCTGGAGGTAGTCGTCATGTAGCCGGGGTTAAGTTGCTTGAAGGCGATGATGTAATGGATGAGATGTAAGAAAGTCGGAGATAGAAGTACAGGCTAAAAAGCCCTCCTAGGGCTGTAATAGTTGCTAGTCCAAATAGTCCGAAATAAGATATTTTTTGGATAATTAATCACTTGGGGATAAATCCACTTAAGGGTGGAAGGCCTCCCAGTGATAGGAGTAATAATGGAATTAAGGCAGAGATGGTGGGTGTGTGGGTAGCTAGGATTGGGAGTTTATTAATAGATAATGTATTATTTTGGTACAGGATTATAAATATTGGAAAGGTCATTATTACATAAAGTATAAATGTTATTAGGGTAAGTTCAGGAGAAAATTGTAAAATTACTAACATCCAGCCTATGTGAGTAATTGAAGAATATGCTAAGATTTTTCGGATTTGTGTCTGATTTAGCCCCCCTCATCCTCCGACTAGAATAGAGATAATGCCTAGTAAAATAAGGGTTAAAGAGTGGGTTGAGTGTAGTTGAAGGATGATATAAAATGGGGCTAACTTTTGTCATGTTGAAAGTACAAGTCCTGTTATGAGATCTAAGCCCTGAAGGACGTCCGGTAATCAGGAGTGTAATGGGGCAATTCCTATCTTAAAGGCTAATGAAAATAAGATTAGAATAATAGGCAGGTCTGTAGATATTTGGTTAATATCTCATTGTCCTGTTATTCAAGCGTTGGTGATTGCGCAGAATAAAATTGTAGCTGCGGCTGGAGCTTGAATTAGGAAATACTTTGTAGCGGCTTCAGTAGCTCGTGGGTGATGCTTTCGTGCGATAATAGGAATGATGGCTATGGTATTAATTTCTAATCCCATTCAGGCTATAAGTCAGTTAGTACTAGATAGTGTGATAAGGGTACCTGATAGCAGGGCTATTGCAAATAGTAGTAATGTAACAGGATTCATATGTGAAGGGTAGGAATTTAACCTACATGGTTGGGGTATGGGCCCAAGAGCTTGATGTTAGCTTACCTTAACTCATATATATATATATATATATATATATAAATTTTAGGAGTAGGAGGGGGTTTCACCCACGTTTTTCCCCTCTATCAAATGCCCTTGGTTCAGACACTACTCCTCTGTGCTTATGTATGTTTAATTTTTAATAATATAATTAATGATTTGTGATGTTTATGTACACAAGTTTATAAATAGAGAGGAAGGATTTGGACCTTCACTTAGGAGATCAAAACTCTTCGTGCTTCCGGTACACTACTCTCTAGTTTTATAAATCAGAGTAATAAGTTTGTTTCAATTAAAAAATATAGTGTCTTGCTTCCGATATTTTTTTTAAGAAAAAAGTTGTATGGAAAATTCTTAGGTTAGTGATTTTCGTTGCATTACTAAAATAGTTTTTCACGTAAAAGGGGGGAAATTTAAAACATTTATTATGTTCCTGAAAACATTTATATAAGTTCAAAATTTAGTTATTATATAATGCTTCAATTACCTTACAAGCTAGAACCATGTCCTCTTTCCATTTTAGGCTTAGTCCCAGGCCATGTCAAATGAAAGGAAAAAAAAAATCCTGCCCCCTTACCCTCTGGAGAGCATGCCCGCATGCCGGGTAAAACAAGTACTTTATTAACAGCATGCAAGCTAAACAATAAGATAACATTTGACCGAGTAAAGTGATTAATGTACTTGAAAGGATCCCCGCATTCTGGCAAGATCCAGTGAAAGAATGCTGTTCTTCGATTCCGACACATGAAGGTGTAAGGGGTTTTATCACTTAAACCTGATGCGTGGTTATTAATTATTAATGTTATAACTTTAATATTGTAAACAATTAATTACATTAATGTAATAATTACATAATGTTATTAATACATATAATGTAATATCACATATATGTAATTGGTACATATAATGTAATTGGTACATATAATGTAATTGGTACATATAATGTAATTGGTACATATAATGTAATTGGTACATATAATGTAATTGGTACATATAATGTAATTGGTACATATAATGTAATTGGTACATATAATGTAATATTACATCGTATGTAACTGTACATATTAATCTAGAGGTGGGATGCCTGCTATTGTTAGTAGTATTATGAATGTGATGATAACAAATCCTAAAGCCAGGGGTAAGAAGCTTTCTCAGGTGAGATGCATTAGTTGGTCATAGCGATATCGGGGAAGTGTAGCTCGAATTCATAAAAAACAAGTTGCAAGTGCACATGTCTTGAGTGCTAAGGATCAGGTGGATATCTCAGAGTTTAATACGCCCTCACTGCCAAAAAATAAAATAACTGAAATGGAGTTTATGAGGAGAATATTAGTATATTCTGCAAGGAAGAATAGTGCGAATGGTCCCGCGGCGTATTCTACGTTAAACCCTGATACTAGTTCTGATTCTCCCTCTACTAGATCAAAGGGGGTTCGGTTTGTTTCAGCAATGGTTGAGATGAATCACATTAAGCATAGGGGTCATGTAAATCAGATTAATGATATTTTTTCTTGGGCGTAGAGGAAAGTTTGCAAGGAGAATCCCCCAACTAGTAGTACTACTCCTAAAAGTACAAGTCCTAGACTCACTTCGTATGAGATAGTTTGAGCGATTGCTCGAATTGCTCCGATTAAGGCATATTTAGAATTTGATGCTCAGCCTGCCCCTATGACTGCGTATACTGACAGGCTGGAAAAAGCAAGAATAAAAAGTATTCCTATATTTAACTCAGTAAGTGAATGTGGCAATGGGATGGGGGCTCATATTAAAAGGGCAATGGATAATGCCATAATAGGAGTAGCATTAAATATAAGGGGAGAGGCAAGGACGGGGTGGATTGGCTCTTTGATGAATAATTTTACGCCGTCTGCAATTGGTTGCAGGAGACCGAATGGTCCTACTACATTGGGGCCTTTACGAAGTTGTATGTATCCTAGGACTTTACGTTCTAGGAGAGTTAGGAAAGCAACTGCTAGTAAGATAGGAATAATTAATAGTAATGGATGAATGATGTATATAATAATAAATTTCATAGTTAAGAAGAGGATTTGAACCTCTGTGTAAAGGGCTTAGATCTTTTGCGATGGCCAGGCTCTGCCATCTTAACTGCTATTTTCTTTAGCTAGGTTAATATGCTTTTTTGGTTATTTTAGTTGATTTCGTTAATTTTAAGTAAGGCTTGCATACAGTATGGGCCTTTTCTACTCGGTCCTTTCGTACTAGAGGAGAACATTTTATAGATAGAAACTGACCTGGATTACTCCGGTCTGAACTCAGATCACGTAGGACTTTAATCGTTGAACAAACGAACCCTTAATAGCGGCTGCACCATTAGGATGTCCTGGTCCAACATCGAGGTCGTAAACCCCCTTGTCGATAGGGACTCTGAAAGGGGATTGCGCTGTTATCCCTGGGGTAACTTTTTTCGTTGATCAACAGATTGGATCAATAAAAGTTAGAAATTCTATTGGTTTGAAAAGTGTTTCTAGGCTTTGAGAGTTTTGCCCTTGTCTTCACGGAGGTTTTGTATTCTCCGTAGTCGCCCCAACTGAAGATATCATATAAAAGTTTTGGCTTTATTTATTGTTAAAGTCTTTGGTCGGATCTATATTTTTATCTTAAGCTCCACAGGGTCTTCTCGTCTTATAAGTTCATCTTCGCTTTTGCACGAAGAGATCAATTTCATTGATCTAGAAGAGGAGACAGTTAAGCCCTCGTCAAACCATTCATACAGGTCCTCATTTAAAGGACAAGTGATTACGCTACCTTTGCACGGTCAGAATACCGCGGCCATTAAATTTGCATCATTGGGCAGGTACGACCTCCTATATGGGTATAGCAGGAGGCGATGTTTTTGGTAAACAGGCGGGGCTTAGAATTTGCCGAGTTCCTTCTCTTCTTTTTAATCTTTCCTTGAATACACTCTGGTGTAAGGTTAACGGTTAAAGTAGTAAGGTTTTCTGGGTTTTGATTTTATCTTCTATTCCCTCTCTATTGTTTGGGGCCGTTATTTTTCGGGGGTTAGTCCGTTGCGAGTTACACTTGTGTGTGGAGAGAATCTGTTCTCTTATTACTAATATTAGCATTGTTTCTCTTATAAATTATAAGATATTCTGATAGTATTTGTAGTGGGTTAAGAATTGTTTTTCGTTATTTTTAGAGAAATATTACATGAGCTTTAACGCTTTCTGATTGGGTGGCTGCTTTTAGGCCTACATAAGTAATTGACCTTCATTATATGTGATCTTTACCCTTCTGGTAGTAGTTGTTTCTTATATTAAAGGGGCTGTCCCCCCTTTAATTAACTCTTTAAATTTCTTTTTATTCTTTTGTTCTGTTAAAAGGTAAGGAAATGGAGAATTTTAAAGGCTGAACTTATATTCACTTCTCAGAAAACCAGCTATAACTCAGTTCGGTAGGCTTGTCACCTCTACTCAAAACTCTCCCCACATCTTTTGCAACAGAGACGGGTAGGCACTAAATGGTTATGCTGGTTTGGAGTAGCTCACTAAGTTTCGGGGTTTTAGACTAAGAATCTTCTTGCCTAGTTTTTCTTGCTAAATCATGATGCAAAAGGTACGAGGTTTAATCTCTGCTTAATTGTTCTTAACTGGGCTTTTTCATCTCTATTTCAACTTTCCCTTGCGGTACTTGTTCTATTGTTCCTGGTTCCTTTTCAATCGCCTTTACTAGGGATGTAGAATGTTTTAATTCATAGGTGTAAGGTTGTGGGGGTTTATTAAATGATTTTTGGTTTTTATTGGATGGACTAGTTAATTAGAATCAAGGTAATCCGATTTACACGGATAACTTCTCGGTGTAAGGGAGATGCTTTGTTATATTTAGCTATACCTTGATTCCAAGTACACCTTCCGGTATCATCTTACCGTGTTACGACTTCCCTCCCCTTTGGTACGAGAACTAATTAGAAATTTCATAGAAGGTTTTGGGGAGGGTGACGGGCGATGTGTGCGCGCTTAAGGGCCATATTCAGTAAAACGCTCTACTTTTTACTTACTACTAAATCCGCCTTTGAGAATATGTTTCAATATACTTTCCGTATAGACTAAGTTAGTCAATGTAGCCCATTTCTTCCCCCCTTATTTACTACACCTCGACCTGACGTTTTGGGTTAATACCAGTCTTGCTTACTTTTGGGCCTTGACAGGGTAAGCTGACGGCGGCGGTATATAGGCAGAAAATTGCAAAAGGGGGTGAGGTTGAACGGGGGTTATCGGTTCTAGAACAGGCTCCTCTAGAGGGATGTTAAGCACCGCCAGGTCCTTTGGGTTTCAAACTAGTGTTCGTAGTACCCGGGCGGATGTTCAAATACAAGAACATCATTGTTTATGGCTAGGCATAGTGGGGTATCTAATCCCAGTTTGTGTCCTAGCTTTCGTGGAGTCAATGGGGTAAAGTTACTTTCGTAATTGTGTTTCTAAATCTCATAGGTTTATAAATGACTAGGAGAGAATTTAACTTTAGTAAAGTTAATGTTTTAACCACTCTTTATGCCGTAACCCATCTACTTAGGCCTTTCGTATAACCGCGGTTGCTGGCACGAATTTTACCGGCCTTAGTTGGTTGTTATTAAGTCAAGTTTGCACTTATTGCTTAATGTTTATCACTGCTGAAATCCCTTGGGGGTGTGGCTGAGCAAGGTGTTATGGGCTACTAATAAAGTGTGTGCCTGATACCAGCTCCTTATTCTCTAACGAGGAGTGGGGCATTCTCACAGGGGGGCAGATACTTGCATGTGTAAATATAACTCAGAGCAGATGGTAAAGTCAGGACCAAGCCTTTGTGCTTGTAGGACTAATTAAGGTCCATCTTAACATCTTCAGAGTTATGCTTTAATTAAGCTATACTAGC